CATTAACCATTTTATTTATTTTTGTGCAAGGAGCTTACCATGAATCCACTGATTTCTGCTGCTTCCGTTATTGCTGCTGGATTGGCTGTAGGACTTGCTTCTATTGGACCTGGGGTTGGTCAAGGTACTGCTGCGGGCCAAGCCGTAGAAGGTATCGCAAGACAACCAGAGGCAGAGGGAAAAATACGGGGTACTTTATTACTTAGTCTGGCTTTTATGGAAGCTTTGACAATTTATGGACTGGTCGTGGCATTAGCACTTTTATTTGCGAATCCCTTTGTTTAAGCCTAGAAATTTGAAAGTATTTTCTTAGTCTTATTAGTAAAGTAATAAAAAAACTCTGTTCAATTTTGTTAGTTCTACCTATAAGCTATAAGAGGAGATCATATGAAAAATGTAACCGATTCTTTCGTTTCCTTGGGTCACTGGCCATCCGCCGGGAGTTTCGGGTTTAATACCGATATTTTAGCAACAAATCCAATAAATCTGAGTGTAGTGCTTGGTGTATTGATCTTTTTTGGAAAGGGAGTGTGTGCGAGTTGTTTATTTCAAGAATAGGCTGGATCCAACCAGTTGCACTTTTTTTCTTTACTTTCTAACTAGGAAGGAATGGTGTACGATCTCGCGAATTACTTCTGAATAAATTCAAAAATCATATGTACGAACCATAGCATTTCGTGACTTATTGGTAAATCCACTTTGATTCTCTATTCACCAATACCAATAATGCGGGACTCTTAACATGGTTAAAGCTAAATTATTTGAAGTCGAAGTGCAACACTGGTACTCTTTCTACCACTCTATATGGAAATGGTTTCAAAAAGACTGACTAGTTGTAATTTATCTGCTATAGAACACTCATATGGATAAAAAAATTTGAACCTTTTACTGGAAAAAAAGGCGCCCTGCCTTTTTTATCCAATGCGGAATCGACGACCTGTGTATAAAGTAAGAAGAGTTTTTTTGGATTTGAAGAAAATAAAAATCGAAAAAAAAAAAAAGAAACAACTTTGCTGATAATTACAGATTTTTTGTCTGGTCGGGAGAGTCCTCCAAATATTCTGGTTTTGGATTAATGATCAGTTTCTATGTTTTGGAAGACGAACAGGAACATAAAGGAGAGGATAAGCTCATTACATTTAAAAAAAGATATGGGAATGCCCCATTAAGTAACTGGGCATGAGAGCCAAATGAATCGAAAGATTCATGTTTGGTTCGGGAAGAGATCATAGAAGGAATGGTAAGAGAATCTACTTTCATTAAGTGATTTATTAGATAATCGAAAACAGAGAATCTTGAGTACTATTCGAAATTCAGAAGAACTGCGCGAAGGGGCCATTGAACAGCTGGAAAAAGCCCGGGCCCGATTGCGTAAAGTGGAACTGGAAGCAGATGAATATCGAGTGAATGGATACTCTGAGATAGAACGAGATAAATTGAATTTGATTAATTCAACTTATAAGAATTTGGAACAATTAGAAAATTACAAAAACGAAACCATTCAGTTTGAACAACAAAGAGCTATTAATGAAGTCCGACAACGAGTTTTCCAACAAGCTTTACAAGGAGCTCTAGAAACTCTGAATAGTTGTTTGAACAGCGAGTTACATTTACGCACCATCAGTACTAATATTGGGATGTTGGGGGCGATGAAAGAAATAATTGATTAGTCTTTCTACTGTAGGCATTATTTATTTGATTTTCTAGTTGATTTTTTTCCTTTGCTGCTGAAAAAGAATAAAGAAAGACTCATGGTAACCCTTCAAGCCGACGAAATTAGTAATATTATCCGTAAACGTATTGAACAATATAGTAGAGAAGTGAAGATTGTGAATACTGGCACCGTACTTCAAGTGGGCGACGGTATTGCTCGTATTCACGGTCTTGATGAAGTAATGGCGGGTGAATTAGTAGAATTTGAAGAGGGTACAATAGGCATTGCTCTGAATTTGGAATCAAAAAATGTTGGTGTTGTATTAATGGGCGATGGTTTGATGATCCAAGAGGGAAGTTCTGTAAAAGCAACAGGAAGAATTGCTCAGATCCCAGTGAGCGAAGCCTATTTGGGTCGTGTTATAAATGCTTTGGCTAAACCCATTGATGGTCGAGGTGAAATTTCAGCTTCTGAATCTCGGTTAATTGAATCCCCCGCTCCAGGTATTATTTCGAGACGTTCCGTATATGAGCCTCTGCAAACGGGGCTTATTGCTATTGATTCGATGATCCCTATAGGACGCGGTCAGCGCGAATTAATTATTGGGGACAGACAGACCGGTAAGACAGCAGTAGCCACCGATACTATTCTCAATCAAAAAGGGCAAAATGTAATATGTGTTTATGTAGCTATTGGGCAAAAGGCGTCTTCTGTAGCTCAAGTAGTGACTACTTTCCAGGAGCAAGGGGCGATGGAATACACTATTGTGGTAGCCGAAACAGCAGACTCGCCTGCTACATTACAATATCTTGCGCCTTATACAGGAGCGGCTCTGGCTGAATATTT